GTATTGGTGGAATATAATCATCAATTATTCCTTATTTTGAGTTAGTTCGGAGACGAGATTTTACGAAAAAAGAATGATTCATTTATAGGTTATTTATTTATAGGTTATAGGAAAAACAAATATTTCTATTTCTTTTTTTCGATGCGAATATAGTGTATAGTGAAGTATTCCCCCAAATTTTCCTAAAAGAAAAGAGAATTTTTTTTCAATACTTAAAATTCTTAACCTTTTCTTATTAGCCAATAAAAAATCCCATGGCTTTCTATGCTTATTCGCATAGTAAATAAGATATTCCAATCAAATAAATCATTTTAAATCCAATGACTATTCATCTATTCTATTTTTATTATTCTATTTTTATGCAAACAAATAAGGGAAAAGAAAACTTTATGCGAAGATGGTGGTTTAATTCGATGTTGTGTAAGAAAGAGTTAGGACGCAGGTGTGGGCTAAATAAATCAATGAACAATCCCGGTCCTAGTGAAAATACTAGTAAAAGTGAAGATTCACATCGAAAAGATACATCGAAAAATATTCAGAGTTGGGGAGGTCGTGATGATTCTCCTTATAGTAATGTTGATTTTTTATTAGGCGAAAAAGATATTCGGAATTTCATCTCCGATGACACCCTTTTAGTTAATGATAGTAATGGAGACAATTATTCAATATATTTTGATATTGAAAATCAAATTTTTGAAATTGACAACAATCATTCTTTTCTGAATGAACTTTCTAGTTCTTTTTATAGTTATCAGAATTCTAGTTACATGTCTGATATTCAATATAGTTGGAATAATCATATTTATAATTGCATTGGCAGTTATCTTCAGTCTCAAATCTGTATCCATACTTCGACAGTAAGTGAGAGTTACATTTATAGGGCCATTTGCAGTGAAAGTAGAAATAATAGTGAAAAAGCGGGTTTGGGTATACAAATCCGCACAAAGGATAGTGATTTAACTATAGGAGAAAGTTCTAATGATCTCGATGTAACTCAAAAATATAGGCATTTGTGGGTTCAATGCGAAAGTTGTTATGGATTAAATTATAAGAAATTTTTGAAATCAAAAATGAATATTTGTGAACATTGTGGATATCATTTGAAAATGAGTAGTTCAGATAGAATTGAACTTTTGATCGATCCCGGTACCTGGGATCCTATGGATGAAGACATGGTCTCTCTGGATCCCATTGAATTTCATTCGGAGGAGGAACCTTATAAGGATCGTATTGATTCTTATCAAAGAAATACAGGATTAACTGAGGCTATTCAAACAGGCATAGGCTACATAAATGGCATTCCCGTAGCAGTTGGGGTTATGGATTTTCAATTTATGGGGGGTAGTATGGGATCCGTAGTTGGGGAAAAAATCACCCGTTTGATTGAGTATGCTACCAATCAATTTCTGCCTCTTGTTATAGTGTGTGCTTCCGGGGGGGCGCGCATGCAAGAGGGAAGTTTGAGCTTGATGCAAATGGCTAAAATATCGTCTGCTTTATATGATTATCAATCAACTAAAAAGTTGTTTTATGTATCAATCCTTACATCTCCTACTACTGGTGGAGTGACAGCTAGTTTTGGTATGTTGGGTGATATCATTATTGCTGAACCCGACGCCTACATTGCATTTGCGGGTAAAAGGGTAATTGAACAAACATTGAATAAAACAGTACCCGAGGGTTCGCAATCGGCTGAATATTTATTCGAGAAGGGCTTATTTGACCTAATTGTATCACGTAATCTTTTAAAAAGCGTTTTGAGTGAGTTATTTAAGTTCCACGCTTTCTTTCCTTTGAATCAAAATGGAATAGAGACGAAATAAAATAGAACACTAAGCTCAATTATTTGTAGCAAATGGGTAGTTAGTTTGTCAGAATCAAATAAAAAAGGAGAATTGTCTTTCGTCACATAAGATCGAATTGTATAAAGAAACAAAAGTTATTGAAATTGAGCATTAAATGAGTTATTACAGTCATAATAATGAGCTTCATTCTTTTCTAATTTTATAAATTCTAATTATTATAAGATATATTGAATTTTGAAATAATAATATAATAATAACATAACAGGTACAAACAATAAATCGAGGTACCCATTCTATGACAACTTTCAGCTTTCCCTCTATTTTTGTGCCTTTAGTAGGCCTAGTATTTCCGGCAATTGCAATGGCTTCTTTATCTTTTCATGTTCAAAAAAACAAGATTCTTTAGATCCGAGGTAACCCTATATCTATATCTATACCCTCCAATTGTTTCAAAACTTTGATTTGTATCATAAAATAGATATTGATATTCATTTATTGAAATATGGTATAATATGTGATTATGTGATTTTCGCTGAGCAAACATAAACATAAAAAAGCACAGGGCCCCCAGGCCCGCTGACACAAGATATATAGTCAATGGAAGATTCGTGTATTTAGATGTATAGTGGGATTCTATAAGGTATGCTATTTTTTTAGATCTAACCAATTTGATGACTTATTCCTAAGGTTCACATCAAACTAGTGCTAGTTGATGAGAGTTATTTCGTAAATAAAAAAGTAAAGTCAAATTAATTTGAGGTAGTCTCTCAATTCCAATAAAATACAATCGAATCGAGTATGAGTTGGCGATCAGAACATATATGGATAGAACTTATCGCGGGGTCTAGAAAAATAAGTAATTTCTGCTGGGCCTTTATCCTTTTTTTAGGTTCATTGGGATTCTTATTGGTTGGAACGTCCAGTTACCTTGGACGAAATTTGATATCCTTTTTTCCTTCTCATCCAATCATTTTTTTTTCGCAAGGGATCGTAATGTCTTTCTACGGACTCGCAGGTCTCTTTATTAGTTCCTATTTGTGGTGCACAATTTTTTGGAATGTAGGTAGTGGTTATGATCGATTCGATAGAAAGGAAGGCGTAATGTGTATTTTTCGTTGGGGATTCCCTGGAAAAAATCGTCGCATATTGCGTCGATTCTTTATAAAAGATATTCAGTCCATTAGAATAGAAGTTAAAGAGAGTATTTATGTTCGTCGTGTTCTTTATATAGACATCCGAGGGCGGGGGGCTATTCCCTTAACACGTATTGATGATAATTTGACTCCAAGAGAAATTGAACAAAAAGCTACCGAATTGGCCTATTTCTTGCGTGTACCAATTGAAATATTTTGATAACTGGTAGATTCCCGCTTTATCAGGAGATAAAAACATAAAAATCTCCTCCTTTCTAGAACATAACTGAAAACAAAACTCTTACTTTTTTTTTATCATTTTTATTTTTTGTTACTTAATGACCAACACAAAAATGATAATGGCCAATCAGTGAATTTTTTTGAAATAGTAGAGATAAAAAAAGGGGTTGTTTCGTCTCAAAATCTTACTAATATTCATTAACATTAATTAAGGGAATCATTCATCGAGAGGAAACTCTTGTTTCAAATTTAACCTAATTCTGATTCAGATATTGTTTCACGATATTTTTTTAGTATTTCTTTATTCGAAGTGGATTCTTAGTCAATTTCTCTATTCTTTCTAGATTCAAAAACTAACCAAAAAATCCTAAACCAAATAACTAAATAAAAGAGATTCCTAGGTTCCATACCTTGTATAGAATATAGAACTCATAAGTGAAAGAAACATTTAATCACATAAAGTGGACGAATGGGGTTGGTTGATTAACAATTCACAGAGGAAAAAATGGCAAAAAGGAAAGTATTTCCGCCTCTGGTATATCTTGCATCTATAGTATTTTTGCCCTGGTGGCTTTCTCTCTCATTTAAAAAAAGTCTGGAATATTGGGTTACTAATTGGTGGCATACCGGTCAATCCGAAATTTGTTTGAATGAGATTCAAGAAAACAATATTATAGAAAAATTCATAGAATTGGAGGAACTGTTCGTCTTCGACGAATTGATCGAAGAATACTCAGAAATACGTCTACACAAGCTTCGTATAGGAATCCAACAAGAAACGATCCAACTAATTAAGATACACAATGAGGATCGTATTCAGACGATTTTGAACTTCTCGACAAATATAATATGTTTTGTTATTCTAAGCGGGTATTCTATCATTGGTAATGAAGAACTTGCTATTCTTAACTCGTGGTCCCAGAAATTCCTATATAACTTAAGCGATACAGTCAAAGCTTTTTCTATTCTATTATTAACTGACTTATGTATCGGATTTCACTCACCCCACGGTTGGGAATTAATGATTGGCTCTGTCTACAAAGATTTTGGATTTGTTCATAATGATCAAATTATATCTGGTCTTGTTTCCACCTTTCCAGTCATTCTTGATACAACTTTTAAATATTTGATTTTTCGTTATTTAAATCGAGTATCTCCGTCACTTGTAGTTATTTATCATTCAATGAATGACTGATAAAAAATAAAAAATCCACTGATATTAATCTAATAAAATGAAAATTAGAGCTCTTGTTATTTTGTAGTTGTACATAAACAAAGTATTGAAAATCGTACTTACGTTTTCTATTTTTAACCATCTTCGGGATTCATCCGATATTTATATTATTCTCCAGGAAAATCTCATTCCAGTAAAATTATTCCAGTAAAATTAGTTAAGTAACTAACAGAATCGTGGATAGGGAACTATACTAGCGACTTACCCCCCTTATTGTAATTGTAGAAATTTTTGGATCAACTATTGGACCATGGAAAATAGAAACACTTTTTCTTGGATAAAGGAACAGATTACTCGTTCTATTTCCGTATCACTTCTAATATATATCATAACCCGCCCGGACATTTCAAAAGCATACCCCGTTTTTGCACAGCAAGGTTATGAAAATCCACGAGAAGCGACGGGGCGTATTGTATGCGCCAATTGCCATTTAGCTAATAAGCCTGTGGATATTGAGGTTCCGCAGGCGGTACTTCCGGATACTGTATTTGAAGCAGTTGTTCGAATTCCTTATGATATACAACTGAAACAGGTTCTTGCTAATGGTAAAAAGGGGGGTTTGAATGTGGGGGCTGTTCTTATTTTACC